TGTTTATGTCTCAGGTTGGAACAAATTACAAAAATTCGTCCCCTCCTGCGGATTAACCGACATTTTTGACAAATTTTACGAACAGAAGCCCTTATTTTCATAGCTGTTATTCCTTAATTCCGAATTCATTGGAAGAAAATAAGTTTCTTGAAATTTTTGAACCATTAAATTGATCCCCCTAACAAAAAAAGATTGAAGTTGAAAAAACCACCTAATTATTCTAACCCTTTCCTTGATAGGGATTCTAACAATTCTATGCCCCCGGCCGGTAATGATTTACCTTAAATTAATTGAAATTGAATTTTTATCCTATCTACTGATAGTATACGTATAAAAAAACTTCTTTGGGTCGTTCCTAAAGCATAATCTCGAATCATATATTCATTATCGAAAGGAATCCTGATCATACCATTGAGAAATAATTCAGTAATTAAACCCTCACGAATTCATTTTATTTTTGTTCTTTCATTCCAGGTACTTCGAAGTATCAACTAATGTAGGACAGGAGGAGCAATATTAGTAGACAATTTGCCCTTATTTCTTTTTTTTTTCACAAATAGGAAGGTTTCGGATACAATTCGGATATTAAACGGATTAATTACCATATATAACACAAAATTTCTCCGCCGATTCCTTCTAGTCGAGCCTCTCGGTCTGTCATTATACCTCGAGAAGTAGAAAGAATTACAATACCTATTCCGCCTAAAATTCTAGGAATTTTTTGATACTTAGAATAGATTCGTAGACCGGGCCGACTGATCCGTTTTAAATTTAAAGTATTTTGATATGGTCCTTTCCTATTTCTTCTATGTCGTAGGGTTAAAACAAAAAAGTATTTCTTGTTTTCCTGATGTTTTCTTATGTTCTCGATAAAACCTTCTCGTAAAAGTATTTTAACAATGGTTTCGTTGATGTTAGTCGATGCTATTCGAACCGTTCCTTTTCTATTCATGTCAGCATTTCGTATAGAGGTTATTATTTCAGCAATAGGGTCCCTCCCCACCGTAAATTCTCCCTTCCCCCGAATTTTGATATAATCAACATGTTTTTTTTATTTATTAGTATTAAAGGTATATGCATAAGACATAATCTAATAATCTACTTGAGACATAATCCACAATTTATCTATGTCATTTCAATAATTCCGTTTAAATAGATAATTCTATTGAAGTCTCATCTTATATTTATAATACTTCAGGAGCTAATGAAACTATTTTAGTGAAATTTAACTGTCTCAATTCCTGGGCGATTGCACCAAAAATTCGAGTTCCTTTTGGATTTCCTGCTTGATCAATTACAACTGCGGCATTGTCATCATATCGTATTATAATACCGTTGTCGCGCTTGAATTCTTTACAAGTACGTACAATTACAGCTCTGATCACTTCTGCTCTTTCCAGAGGTGTATTAGTATTAGCTATTGCTTTCTTGATCACAGCAACAATAACGTCACCGATATGAGCATACCGGCGATTACTAGCTCCTATGATTCGAATACACATCAATTCTTGGGCCCCGCTGTTATCTGCTACATTCAAATGGGTCTGAGGTTGAATCATTTTTGAATCTCTTCTTTCAATGCAACAAAGGACGAATAAAAAAAGAAATATTGTTTGTCAAAAAAAGAAAATCTACAATTGTTTTTTGATTCCTAAGACCTCTTTCTCTTGGTTTTCTATATTGCTATCCTGAACTAATGAATTGAGTTTTTATAGGCATTTTTGATGCTGCGATTAAAATAGCCTTTCTGGCTATTTTTTCGGCCACTCCGCCCATTTCATAAAGGATTCTACCAGGTTTAACGACGGCTACCCAATACTCGGGAGATCCTTTCCCCGAACCCATACGTGTTTCCGTCGATCTTACTGTAACTGCTTTGTCTGGAAATATACGTACCCATATTTTTCCACCACGGCGTACATTTCGTGTCATTGCGCGTCGGCCGGCTTCTATTTGTCTAGATGTAATCCAAGCAGGTTCAAGCGCTTGAAGAGCATATCGACCGAAACAAATACGATTACCGCTACAAGATATTCCTTTTAGTCTTCCTCTATGTTGTTTACGGAATCTGGTTCTTTTCGGGTTATAGTTGATGTCTCTTTCTCAATTCCATCTCTACTACAGAACTGGACATGAGAATTTCTTCTCATCCAGCTCCTCGCGAAAAATCACTAAAAAAATAGTTTATTAAGATTAGTTTTAATAAATAAAATGTAGTTTTAATTTAATAAATAATAAATTGAATCATGGGATTCTTTAAGATAAGATTTCATCCAATCTATTAGAAATTTGTATATTTTATTTGAATATATAGAATTCAATCTGGATTTTCTTTCTATTTATAGATAATTAATGTCTAATGTCTTGTTATAAGGAATGCTTATTTTACATTTTTTATCATATTCATTTCATATTGAATCAACAAAAAATGAGTAATCCAATAAAAGAAAACTTTCGCGGGCGAATATTGACTCTTTCAATATCTATTTGTTCAATATCT